ATATTTCCGTGAATTTGAATCCATTCTGATAATTTATCCGGTAAGAAAAATGCTTCTTTATAGTTTGGGACATAAAAATTGTAATATCCTTGTTCTAAATTCTCATAAAATGTTTTTTCTTGTACAGTTGTCCGAGGAATCAATCCAAATATTACTTCACTAAGATTGTCAGGAACTCTTTCAGGCGGCATTCGCTGAGCAAAACTTGGAAGGTATTTTTCACTTTGAGTAACTTCCATTCCAAGCGAATTATCAGGATAACCAAGAATTTTAGCAAGTCCACGAATAGCTAGAGTAATTGGAAAACTAAGAAGTGCGAGAAAATTAGAAATTAATATTTTTAATCTCATAGGAGTTATCTTTTTGTATATATGTAAATCTTAAATACTGTTTAATATACATTAAAATGTTTCAAATACCAATATTAAATACTTAAAACTCTGAGATATAAAAAAATTTGAAATACTATTTGTTTTTTCAAACTTTTAATAAATAACCTTTTTAAAATTAAAATAAGTATTTATATAATTAAATAAGGTTTTTAAAAATAACTTAAAAATCGATTTTTGAAAATTCACTTCTAATGTATCCTATATTTAACAGATTATTTTAAGAATTTATTTTATTGATTTGGTTTAAGCAGTATAATTTTACTTAATCTTTGAGACACCTTAACTTCTAATATAAGATATAGTGAATCGTGAGAGTTTTAGTCAAGAGATTTCTATAAGTCGTATCAAAAAATTTGTTTAGAGTATTTTTCAAATTTTCTTTTTAATAGAATTGTTGAAACTTTAAAATTTAAGATAACTAAATAAAGTTGCATATAGTCTAGTTTTGAGTTGTTAAAAGAATTTTTTTAGTTTTTCTAATCGATTCTAGTTATTAAGTTTAAGGGTAGAGTTTTAAATTTCTAAAAAATTTCTTAGTTTAAATATGACATTTCACTAATTGATTGAACCTACAAATTTGATTTCAAGATCTAAAGTCTAATTTAGGTTAAATTTATTAATTTTTCTAAAATTAATAAATTTAACCTAAATTAGACTTACATTTAAAATAGGCTATTAAATAGCTTAATAATAAAAAATAAGTGAAAATTTATGGTTAGTCGTGGTAAAACGGTTAGAATTCTTAGAAAAGAATCATATTGGTATAATCAAACAGGGACAGTTGCAACAGTTGATCAAAGTGGAATTCGATATCCTGTCGTTGTTCGATTTGAAAATGTAAATTATAGTGGAACTAACACAAATAATTTTGCAATTGATGAATTAGTCGAAGTCGAAGAATCATAACTTAAATAAAAATATTTAAATCTACAATAGCAAAGTAATTTTTATTAAAATTGCTTTGCTTTTTTTTCTATGGTACAATTTTTTAGTTAAAAATTTTAACTTGTTTTAATAGTATGATAAATTTTCCACAAATAGGAAAAATAGCTCCCAATTTTTTAACAATTGGTGTTTATAAAAAACGATTGGGGAAGATTCGATTATCTGATTATCGAGGTAAGAAATATGTTATTCTTCTCTTTTATCCAGCTAATTTTACCGCTGTCTCACCAACTGAATTAATTGCACTAAGTGATAGAGTTGGAGACTTTAAAAGATTGTCAACACAAATTTTAGCTATCTCTGTCGATAGTCCTTTCTCTCATTTGCGATATTTATTATCGGACAGGGAAGAAGGAGGATTAGCTAATTTAGCTTATCCTTTGGTTTCGGATTTAACTCAGTCAATTACTAATGATTATAAACTACTAACAGATGATGGACTTGCTTTTCCAGGTTTATTCATTATTGACAAGGAAGGTATTCTTCAATACTATACTGTTAACAATTTATTATGTGGTAGAAATATAAACGAGCTACTTCGTATTTTAGAATCAATTCAATATGTAAAAAAAAATCCAGGTCAAGCATGTCCTGTTGATTGGAGACACGGTGATCCAATCTTGTATTCTCACCCTTTAAAGTCCAAAATTTATTTTAAAGATTTATACTCTCCTAAAAAAAGTTAAAGTTTTATGCCTAAATTAAAAACTCGAAAAGCAGCATCAAAACGTTATAAGCGAACGGGTGCTGACAATTTTTTACGTCGTCATGCTTATAAGGGCCATCTTTTAATGAAGAAATCAAATACCCAAAAACGAAAATTGTCTCAAACAATTTGTGTTAATGCTAGTGATAGTAAACCTATTAAATTAATGTTACCTTATTAAAAATAAAAATGGTCAGAGTTAAACGAGGAAATGTAGCCCGAAAACGGCGCAAAAAGATTTTACAATTCGCAAAGGGTTATCGCGGAGCTCATTCGCGCCTTTTTCGAGTAGCAAATCAACAAGTTATGAAAGCTTTACGATATTCGTATGTAGGACGAAAGCAAAAAAAACGTACATTTCGAAAAATTTGGATTACTCGAATAAATGCCGCTTCTCGATTAAATGGTTTATCATATAGCTGTTTAATTCATAATTTTAAAAAATCAAATATTGAAT